TTATCCCATTCGGAAGGATATCATTTCATAATTATCTATGACTGTTTATGTCTCTAGCATGACTACTTGATGAAATGTGGAGGAAAGTGGGATAAATGGCCGATACTACTGGAAGGATTCCCCTTTGGATAATAGGTACTGTAACTGGTATTCCTGTGATCGGTTTAATTGGTATTTTCTTTTATGGTTCATATTCCGGATTGGGCTCATCCCTGTAGTAACCGGATGAACTGCGTTTTAGAAATGAAAGCGTAAGAACTCAATGGACCCCCTCGAATTCGTCAAAGAGGGGGTCCCGTTGAGTTCTTAATAATCCTAATATTTTTTATTCGTATAAATGACAAAACAAAAATGGATAACTTTTTCCGATGTTTCAAAAAACTCTATTTCATTTTGATAATGTTTTTGAAAAATGAACTTCATTAATTGATAATTGATTCAAAACATTTGTTCCTCGAGAATATCTGTCGATACTTTCAAAGTCAAAAAAAAAAAAATGAAAGTAAAAGAAAAAAGGAATCGCTTGATTTACGGGTGGCACAACACAATTATAAATATAATAAATTTAGAAATTTAGATTTATAATTTAATCTAATATATATATTATTATTTTGATTATTAATTTGGATTATTATTCTATTTTTTTTTTTTTTAAGTTCAGTGAAGAAGTTCTATTTGCTCACTAAAATTCCCTCTCTTTTTTGTTTGTCCACTACTTCTTAGATGTAATAAAAAAACAAAAATATGAAATTGAATATGATTAATATTAATTTAATAATGAATATGAAATTTTTAAATATTATATTAATTATATTATAAGATAAGGGTTCTAATAAAAACTCGGAAAAAATATAAACTAAACTAAGAATAGGGTTCTTTGACGAACGGGATAAAGAAGCATTATTCTATGAAAATCTCGTATATTATTTCGATACAAACAAGACAAGAAGGATTCTAGGAAGACAAATAATCTCTCCTAGAATCCCGGTTTCCCCATTTCTATTTATACTGTGCTTAATATTAGATTTCCGCTTTTTTTTTTTTCAACCCCAATAAATTGGAACGCTATGATTATATCACTGGTTTCAGATTTCAATGTCATAGAATAGAAATTAGAAATGTCCTAGAATAGAACTATATTAATGAATATAAATATATTAATATTCTTTTAGTTTAATTTAAGAAAATTCGACTAGATACTAAACATAAGAAAAAAAAAAAAGAAAAAGTCAAATAGTTTTCTTCATAATATACATACTATGACTGACTAGTACTGCAGTACAAGGAATTCTCTAAATAGGATATGGTAGAAAAAGAATAGAAACAAGCAAAGGGCTTTTCAGAATTTTTTGATTATACAGAATTACATAATTTTTCAAAAGAAATTAAGTTCGTAAAAAGAACTTAATATGTTGATAAATCCGCGAACCTAGAAATTCATTTCGAACAATTGAACCTTCTCAAACTGTTTCTTTTTAAGAACCAAAAAGATTTGTGCCAAAATAACAGATGCCAAGAAGAACAAGAGACCTTGGACACGTAACGGATCTTGAAGTACTATTTCTGCATCCCCCTGACCAAATCCACCCACATTAGGATTACTCGTTAATGGTTGATCGAGTTTGAGGGATTCACCCTCTGAAACAAGAAGTTCTGGCCCTGGAGGTATAATATCAATCACTTCACGTCCATCCGATGCATCCACTATAGTTATTTCGTAGCCCCCTTTTTCTTTTCGTATGATTTTTTTTACTATACCCGCTGCTGTAGCATTATAAACATTATTATTACTCTTGCTTCCGTCGGGATAAATCTGACCCCTTCCCCTGTTCCCGCCTACGTATATGGGATATTTTAAGAAGTGAACATCTCTCTTAGTAGTGGGATCGGGGGAAAGAATAGGAAAGGTGATTTCACTATATTTCTGACCAGGAACGGGGCCTACCACAAGAATATTTTTTTTAGTGGGGCGATAGCTTTGAAAAGACAGATTGCCTATCTTTTCTTTAATCTCAGGCAAAATACGATCGGGGGGAGCCAATTCAAACCCCTCTGGTAAAATAAGAACAGCCCCCACATTCAAAGCCCCCTTTTTACCATTAGCAAGAACTTGTTTCACTTGCATATCATAAGGAATTCGAACAACTGCTTCAAATACAGTATCAGGAAGTACTGCTTGTGGGACCTCGATATCTACGGGTTTATTAGCTAAATGGCAATTGGCGCATACAATACGGCCAGTTGCTTCTCGCGGATTTTCATAACCCTGCTGTGCAAAAATGGGATAGGCATTTGAAATGGGTGCTCGGGTTATTATATATATCATGAGCGATACAGAAATGGATCGAGTAATCTCTTCCTTTATCCAAGAAAAGGCATTTCTAGTTTGCATGTTCCAATGATTTATCCTGAAAATTTCTACAATAAGATTAGGTAGGTCGCTGGTATAGTTCCCTATCCATGATTCTGCTATTTACTGAAATAATTTTACTGGAATATAGGAGCCCGGATGGGTAGAAAGAAAAAAAAAGGGAATGTTGTACAAACTAACAAACTTTATAATTGGATTAGTGGATCATTTTTTCAGTCATTCATTGAATGATAAATCACTACAAGTGACGGAGATACACGATTTAAATAACGGAAAATCCAATATTTCAAAATTGTATCGATAATGACTGGAAAAGTGGAAACAAGACCGGATATAATTTGATCATTATGAGCAAATCCAAAATCTTTATAGATAGAACCAATCATTAGTTCCCAACCATGGTTCGAATGGAATCCTATACATAAATCTGTTAATAAAAGAATAGAAAAAGCTTTTATTGTGTCGCTTAAGTTATATAGGAATTCTTGAACCCAAGAGTTAAGACTAATAAGTTCTTGATTACCTAGAATAGAATAACAGCTTAGAATAACAAAACAGATTATATTTGTCGAGAAGTGCAAAATCGTATGGATATGATCTTCGTTGTGCGTCTTGATCAATTGGAGCGTTTCTTTGTAGATTCCGACATGAAGGTTTTGTAGACGTGTTTCCGGGTATCCCTTTATCATTTCATCCAAGAGGAACAGTTCCTCTAATTCTATGAATTTTTTTAGAATATTCTTTTCTTGAATATCATTCAAGAAAATTTCGGATTGCCTAGTATTCCACCAATTAGTAACCCAAGATTCCAGACTTTTCTTAAATGAGAAAGAGATGCACCAGGGCAAAAAGACTATAGATGTAAGATATACAAGGGGAATTAATGCTTTCTTTTTTTCCATTTTTCGTCTTTAATGAACTCAGCTTCACCTCATTCGTCAACTCTATATGATAATAATATTTTTATAAAGCATAAGTTCTATTACAAGTCAGAGAGCCTATAAATCAAATCTATTCCCACGTTTTTTTATTTGCAATTTGGGAGTTAGTCCTTGAATTTAGAAAGAATACAGAAATCGACTAAGAAAGAGAAAGAGTCCACTTCCAATTCGAATGAAGAAAAAAAAAAAATATTTTTTCCAAAGATACCAATTGCTAAAATTCGAAGAAATTTACCCTTTCGATGAATATACGAAAGAGCACTTCAAGTAATGAATATTAGTCGGATTTTGAAACGAAAGAATGCCCTTTCTATCACTATCAAAATATTCAATATAAATTCAATAATTTTTTCCGTTTTTTTTTTTAATACTTCATTTTTTAAAATACTTCAATTGGTACACGCAAGAAATAGGCCAATTCCGCAGCTTTTTGTTCAATTTCTCGCGGAGTCAAATTCTCATCAGTACGAGTCAAGGGAATGGCCCCCTGTCCTCTGATTTCCATATAAAGGACACGACGAGTATAAATGCCCTCTTTAACTTCTATTCTGATGGACTGAATGTCTTTAAAAAGGAACCGGAGAAAAATACGACGATTTTTTCCAGGAAATCCCCAACGAAAAATACACACTATTCCCTCTTTTCTATCAAATCGATCATAACCACTACCTACATTCCACGAAATTGTACACCACAAATAGGAGCTAATAAAGAGACCCGCGATTCCATAGAAAGACATCACGAGCCCTTGTGGAAAAAAAAGAATTTGCTGAGACGGAAATAAAGATAGCAAATTCCTACCAAGATAACTGGAAATTCCAACCAATAAGAATCCTAATGAACCTAAAAAAAGGATAAAGGCCCAGCAGAAATTACTTGTTTTTCGAGACCCCGTTATAAGTTCTATCCATATACGTTCTGATCGCCAACCCATACTAGATCCCGTTTTATTTTATTGGAATTGTGGGAATAACCCCAAATTTGACTTTACTTTTCTTTGTTTCCGAAGTAACTCTCATCAACTAGCACTATTCTTATGTAAACCTTTAGGAGTAATTCAGTAAATTTCTAGACCTAAAAAAAAAAAAATGGATGAGATTTGTCCCTACTGCCCGTATCTAAAAAATCTTGTTTTTTTGAACATGAAGAAATAAAGAAGCCATTGCAATTGCCGGAAATACTAGGCCCACTAAAGGCACAAAAATAGAGGGTAAGTTGCTGAGAGTTGTCATAGAATGGGTACCTCGATTTCATATTTGTACCTGTTATTTTTTTTTTTTTTATATATATTTCTATTAAAATAATAAAAAAAAAATAATGAGTAAAGTAATAAGTACAAGGAATGTAGAACTAACTAACTAAATGGATTTTTTTTATCTTTCTATTTCTACATGAAATAGATGTATGATAAAAAATTCATTTTTTTTATTTATTATCTTATTACCTTGTTCTTGTCTTATATATATTATACTTATATATATTAATATATATTATATATAAATATATAATATAATTTGATTTTTGTCTCATAAATTGAAAATTCATTTTTTTTGAATTCAAATTTTTGATATTTGAATTCAAAAAAAAAAAAGTAAAAGTAGGGATTCTCGGGAGGAGATATAGAAAAATGTAATACTCTATACCTATCTATACCCATATATCTATTATATCTATTATATCTATATATA